AGTATCCGTATAAAACTACGTCGGATCCTTCCTGAAACATAACCTAGAATCAGATCTTCATTATCTAAACGAACCCGGAACATTCCGTTAGGAAGTGATTCAGTAATTAAACCTTCATGAACCCATTTTTGTTCTTTCATTCCAGGTAAAACCCCCTTGAAGTATCAACTAATGGAGGAGGAGTGATATTAGATAACCCGTCCTTTCTCTTTTTTTTTCACAAATAGGAAAGTTCAGATCTAATTCGGATAGTAGAAGGATTACCATATATAACACAAGATTTCTCCGCCGATTCTTTCTAATCGAGCCTCTCGGTCTGTCATTATACCTCGAGAAGTAGAAATAATTATAATCCCTATACCGCCTAAAATTCTAGGAATTCTTTGATAATTAGAATAGATTCGTAGACCGGGTCGACTAATCCGTTTTAAATTTAAAATAGTTTTAGATGGTCCTTTCCTATTCCTTCTATGTTGTAGGGTTAAAACCAAAAAATCTTTGTTGTTTTCCCGATGTTTTCTCACGTTTTCTATAAAACCTTCTCGTATAAGTATTTTTACAATGCTTTCAGTGATGTTAGTAGATGATATGCGAACCATTCCTTTTCTATGCATGTCAGCATTTCGTATAGAGGTTATTATGTCAGCAATAGTGTCCCTACCCATAATGAATTAAAATTATCGGTTCCTCAAAATTTGGATATAATAAACATGATCTTTTAATAATTAAAATTCATTTTAATTATTAAAGTGAAAGGTATATACGTGAGACACAATCTATTAATTAAAATGACCCTTAAGATTAATTAACCTATTTCATTCAAATACTCTATTGTAACTCTATCTGATGGTCTTATCTTATAATACTTCAGGAGCTAATGAAACTATTTTAGTAAAATTTAACTGTCTCAATTCCCGGGCGATCGCACCAAAAACGCGAGTTCCTTTTGGATTTCCGTCTTGATCAATGACAACTGCAGCATTGTCATCATATCGTATTATCATACCATTATCGCGTTTGAGTTCGTTACAAGTACGTACAATTACAGCTCTGATGACTTCTGATCTTTTTAGAGGCATGTTTGGTACTGCTTCTTTGATCACAGCAACAATAACATCACCAATATGAGCATATCGGCGATTACTAGCTCCTAGGATTCGAATACACATCAATTCTCGGGCCCCGCTGTTGTCCGCTACATTCAAATAGGTTTGGGGTTGAATCATATCGTTTTTTTATCTGTTCTTTCAATGCAAAAGAAAAGGGGCTAAGTAAGAAAAAAATAAATATTCTTTGTCAAAAAAAAAAGAAATCTGGAATTGCGTTTTTATTCCAAGACTTCATTTCTTGGGGTTATACATTTCTATCACGAAATAATGAATTGAGTTCGTATAGGTAGTTTGGACGCTGCTATCGAAATAGCCTTTCTGGCTATATTTTCGGCTACTCCACCCATTTCATAAAGTATTCTACCGGGTTTAACAACAGCTACCCAATATTCGGGCGATCCTTTACCTGACCCCATACGTGTTTCCGCGGGTCTTACTGTAACGGGTTTGTCTGGAAATATACGTACCCATATTTTTCCACCACGGCGGGCATTTCGTGTCATTGCTCGGCGCCCTGCTTCTATTTGTCTCGATGTGATCCAAGCGGGTTCAAGTGCCTGAAGAGCATATCGACCAAAACAAATATTAGTTCCTCGATACGATACTCCCTTCATTCTTCCTCTATGTTGTTTACGGAATCTGGTTCTTTTGGGGTTATAGTTGATGGTTGTTTCGCAATTACAATTCCATCTCTACTACAGAACTGGACATGAGAGTTTCTTCTCATCCAGCTCCTCACGAATGAAAGGATTGAAAAATTTTTAATTAAGATATACATATACATGTATTTCATCTATTTAATGAACAATACGCTGAACTCTTTGATATTTCATCTAATCTATTCGAAAGTTATAGATTTTGTTTGGATATATAACTAAACATAAATTTAACGTTATAGTTATATATTATAATTATAACGAATCTTTATTTCTTTTTTTCCTTTGTTTTTTATTTTTATCGTATTTGATCACCAAAAATGATAGCAATCAAATAAAATAAAGCTTTCGCGGGCGAATATTTACTCTTTTAATTTCATTTAATATATATATAATATATAGTCTTTTAATATATAGTTCAGTTGTAGGGTTAGCCCCAGGATCGCTCAGAATAAATGAAATTGTTCTCCGGTTTGTTCCGCCATCCCACCTGATGAATCATTAGAATTCATTTTCAATAGAATCTTCTGCATTCACAGGTTCCGTCGTTCCCATCGCTTCTCGATTAATGCTTAGGTCTGAATTCTACAATGGAGCCTCTCATTAAATTTGTTCTTGAGTCAATCTTTTCAGTCTTTATTGGCTCGAGGCTCTTGATTTTTTTGTTCTATGAACATATTCATCTCCTTCTGTATGAATACGAGTATTGATGCTTTATTACATTGTCTTTTATGA